TACCCGATCAATTTCCAATTCGTGGTCATTGAGATTCATGGGCAATGCGGATTAATATGTAGGGATAGATATTACCTCTCCTTTTTCCCTTTCCAAAAAATTGAAATGATTGAAGTTTTTCTATTTGGAATTGTCTTAGGTCTAATTCCTATTACTTTAGCTGGATTATTTGTAACTGCATATTTACAATACAGACGTGGTGATCAGTTGGACCTTTGATTAAATTAATTAACATCTTTTTTTTTTTAATTGACCTCCTCTTTTCTTTAATCCAAAGGAGGTCAAATTAAGATTACTCTTCAATTATTTAAGTGTAATTTTCGGACTAACCTAACCAAGACTGGAATCACGCTCTGTAGGATTTGAACCTACGACATCGGGTTTTGGAGACCCACGTTCTACCGAACTGAACTAAGAGCGCTTTCTTATCTTCTTATCATTATCACACTAGCTAAAACTAAAAAAAAAAAGAAGAGGATTTTTTTTCTAACCCGAATACATCTTGTATGCATAAGACTATCATATAGAATATGATATAATAAAATAAAGATTATGTATGCCTGATTTTAATCGATTTCAATGACTCCCTCGTTACTGCTCAGACGAGAAGTAATAGGTAGGGATGACAGGATTTGAACCCGTGACATTTTGTACCCAAAACAAACGCGCTACCAAGCTGCGCTACATCCCTTTCAATTGGTCTACAGTGTCATTTTATAGAATCCCTGTCTTGTTTTCAAAATCCTTATTTTTTCCATTGATATATCCAAGTTATCTTGACATTTTTTTTTTATTCTCATGTAACATATAATAATAATAGAAGGCTTATATACACATGAATCTGAAACCCATCGTAAAAAATAACTAAAAAAAAAAGAATATTTTTTGGGAATGCTCAGTCGGAAGGGACGTCTTTTTCGGTTTTAAGAAAAGGAAAATCTTATCTACCGAATCATTGTAAATTTCAATTGGAATTAGGAATTCCGTGTACAAATACAAGCAGTCCTTAACTACTTACATAGTTATATTATATCGGATCATATATGGATTACCATTAGGCATTACAATAAATATTACAATAAATAAAAAGAATAAAGAAGGAGGATTTAAAATGCGAGATCTAAAAACATATCTTTCCGTGGCACCGGTACTAAGTACTCTATGGTTTGGGGCTTTAGCAGGTCTTTTGATAGAGATCAATCGTTTATTTCCGGATGCGTTGACATTCCCTTTTTTCTCATTCTAGTTATTGACATGGGAAGGGGTGAAGAAGATTAGAGATAGAATCAAAAGATTTGTGACTAATCCCTCCCCCTCTTTTCTTTTTTTTTTTTAGATAAAATAGAATTCAATACAATATAATAAGTAGAAGTATAATAAAGAAAGGAGGAAAGAGAAATAAAAAAGTAGATTCAACCTCGGCAAAATTCGGGTTTAGTCTCCAATTCCATTTAGAAATAATATTGTGAGAACAGAAATGTGTCTAGGGCAAGAAGATCATACAAGATCTTTTAATGAAATACTGTACATTGAATCGAATTCGATTCAAAATATACCTAAATATTAGTTTGTTGTTTTACTTCTTATTTTTTTGATTTCTTTTTTCGCGGAAAGTAGAAGAGTTGGTTGAATCAAAAACGCAAAGGAGGTTCATGGCCAAGGGTAAAGATGTCCGAGTAACGGTTATTTTAGAATGTACCAATTGTGTTCGAAACGGTCTTAATAAGGAATCAAGGGGTCTTTCCAGATATATTACTCAAAAGAATCGACACAATACGCCTAGTCGATTGGAATTGAGAAAATTCTGTCCCTATTGTTACAAACATACGATTCACGGGGAGATAAAGAAATAACTCGAATCAAGTGCCTGTGTGTCACTCTTACAAGGAACACGAAAAGGACATATTCTATATATACCATATTATTCTATATATTCTAGTTAACATAATTTAACTAACTAAAAAAAAAAAGCCAAATCAAATCCTATATTTTGAATTCAAAATCTTTTTGGATCAGATTGAAATAGGATTTTGGGGATAAGGAATAAACAAACCATGGAAAAATCCAAGCGACTCTTTCTTAAATCCAAGCGATCTTTTCGTAGGCGTTTGCCCCCGATCCAATCGGGGGATCGAATTGATTATAGAAACATGAGTTTAATTAGTCGATTTATTAGTGAACAAGGAAAAATAGTATCTAGACGGGTAAATAGATTAACCTTAAAACAACAACGATTAATTACTATTGCTATAAAACAAGCTCGTATTTTATCTTTGTTACCTTTTCTTAATAATGAGAAACAATTTGAAAGAAGCGAGTCGACCTCCGGAGCTACTGGTCTTAGAACCCTAAATAAATAAAAAAAAAGTAGACTTACTTTACTCCTCAATTGAACCCAAATTCAAATTCAAATCCGAACTCAAACAGAGATTGATATTTTGTTCGAAAAATTGTAAGAAAAAAAATTGGGGAAGAAGAAGAAATCTTTTTTTATTGGATATTGGACATATTCGCTCATTTCATTTTGAGCGACTTTATCATATTCTCTTTATCATACTAATTTCTACTCTACCTTCCCGGAGTTCATTCTCCAGCGAACTCCATTTAAAATATTCTGACGAATTCCTTACAATTTCCTTTTTTATTTTATGATCTCATTAGAAATCATATAAAGACAATTCCTATTTAATATAGCTATTTGTGCAAGTATTTTACGATTAAGAAGCAACTGTCTCTTGTACAGATTGTGTATTAATCTACTATAACTATGGGATACTCTATTCTCGCGAATTACTGCATTTATCCGAGTGATCCACAAACGACGAAAATCTCTCTTTTTCCTATCTCTATCTCGATGAGACGAAACCAAAGATCTTATTTTCTGTTGAATAATTGTTCGAGTAAGTCTTGAACGAGCCCCCCGAAAGCTTGATGCAAATAAACGAATTTTTGTTCTACGTCTCCGAGCTATATATCCTCGTCTAATTCTAGTCATTGAATAAATGAAACTTTCATGAATAACTAATTGATTTCCTTTCTTTCAGTTATTCTTTTCCCTTTTCCTAGTTTATTAATAACAAAACGGATTCTTCCAATGTATAAAATACAAATTCCAATGGCTTTTGCTACTATAACCTTCCCAACCACAATTTGTCTTTTTTTATAGGCATTTCACCTCGAAACGAGTATTGATACTAGGTATCAAAAAACAGAAAAAAGTAATAAATAGAAATGAATAACGAAATAGTGGATTCCATCGTTTCTATGGTTATGTCTTAAACGGTGAGGTCCTCTCTATACACCGGAGTCCCTTATTTCATTTAATCAATGCTATTAGCAACTTGCACAGTTCAAATTCTTTGGCTCTACCCATGAATTATCTAGTAATAGGTCTTTCCCAACGAGATCTACCTATACAGTAACGGTATTTAATTATGAAGATTGGCTGGGTAGCTGACCCTCTTAGTCCGTTTTTGCAAGAGTATAGGCATAAGATTTCGGCTTTGAAAATAGGATTTCCCCGCTTAATGGATAACTATTTGTTACCAATGAGGAATGTTTTCTCATCGGAAACCATAAATCTCATATACAATAGAAGAGAATTGAATAGATCTTTTTTTTTTAGTTTTCGATATATAGATATAGATAGTGAATGGCCTTCTTCCTTCCATTTTATACTATTGACTAGTACTGATCATTGATACTGGAAAATGGATTTCCCTTTTTTCTCCCAATGGTGATCTGAACGAGTCGCACATACACCCTAGTACATGTTCCTCGACGCTGAGGACATCCCCCAAGAGCGGGGGATTTCGTAACATTTCTGATTGGCTGTCTTGTGTTTCTAATAAGTTGTTTAATAGTTGGCATGTTGAATCGTATACATAATAAATGGGCTGGTTTAGATCGATCCTAACCGGATGATTATGAATTACTTCTCTATTTAATAGATGAATAGAATATTAGTAAACCCGTTAATAAGTAAGAAGATAAAATCTCAAATCGGCGATTTTCGTCAACTTAATGCTATTTTTTTTTATTCAATCGCTACAAGATCAACAATTCCATGAGCTTGGGCTTCTGTTGCTGACATAAAAACATCCCTTTCCATATCTTCGGATACAACCCATAAGGGTTTGCCCGTTCTTTGTACATAAACTCTTGTGATGGTTTCGCGCAGTTTCAGTAGTTCTTCTGCTTCCAGGATAAATTCTCCCGTTTGCGCCTCATAAAAAGAACTCGCAGGTTGATGTATCATTACCCTGATAATATAACAAATGGTTCCTCTATCTCGCATGATGAGGTGAGGAGAAGAGATAAAGAATAATAAAAAAAAAAAGATAGAATTGAGCAACCGTACAGGCATCCTTTGCACATTGCATACGGCTATACAATGGAATTCACTTTACCTTCCATTTCCATCGAAGAAAGAGAAAAAAATATAGATATAGGGTTTATCCGATTCAGATCGGGAAATGATCCAATTACCATCCTTCCTTTCGGAGCAGTTAAAAAATACTATGATGGCTCCGTTGCTTTTTATATATTTCTCTCGTCTGTGATTCAGCAATCCCAAAGTTTCTTTTTTTTTTTTTTCGTACTCTTTCATAACAATAACATAAATATTGTTAAAAGTTTTCTGTTGTGAAAACAAAAAAGTTTGTGACGCTGAAATGGTAATGGTCACCGATAAATAAGAAAAAATCGAGAATACCCTTTATTTTATACTAATTTCATACTACTCTTTCGATATATAATCTAATGTTTTGAAAAAAAAATTTCTCATATCGAATTCGAAGTGCCATGCTATTATTACTTAATATTCCTATTTCATATGGCGAAGGCATAGTCTTTTTTTTTTTGTTCTTAAAAAACTCATTGGCGCCAAGCGTGAGGGAATGCTAGACGTTTGGTAATCTCTCCGCCGACCAGGATAAAAGATCCCATTGAAGCGGCTAATCCCATGCATATTGTATGCACATCGGGTTGCACAAATTGCA